TCGATTATTATAAAACTGACTGCAATATTTTTCTGTCCGTGAGGATCCCGCCAGAGCCAGAGCGCCTTCTACTTCTAATAGTAATAATAGTAATAGGCCATGAACTAGATCAGAATCATTCTCAACGAATCCATAAGAAGTGATCCAATTTTTTTCATCGTGTCTGGATGAAGACCAAAGATCTTGAGCGACCGATCCGGCAGAACAACTCAAAAGATAAAGAAGTATCGTTAATTTCTTCATGCTCGTTCCAAGTTCGAAGTACCATTTGTACAAATAAGAATCCCCTCCCTTACATAATTTCTTCTTCATATAGATAGATATAGGATCTATGGGGCAATTACTTAGAAGTACATTTTGTGTAAAAGCCCTTCCTATCTGATAGAAAAGGATCCCATGATCCTGAACCGATCTTATCTGGGATCGAAAATCCCAAGTTTTTCTATGAAGAGCTGATCTAATTGTATTAGTTTCTATAATGGATTTCTTCTGTGTAATACTAATTGATAAGGCCTCATTGATAAGTGCTACAAGATCTCGCGCATTGGAACCCATGGTTATGGACCCGAATCCGTTAGTATGGAACATCTTCTTTTCCAAGTGAAATCCCCTAGTATATGAAAGAATGAAAAAGTGCTTTCGTTGTTGTGAAAGAAGAAGCCTTCGTATCTTAATGCATGTATTTAATTTATTCGGAGCTATTAGAGCGGGATCCACTTTTTGGGGAATATGAGTCGAAGCAATAACAAGAATCTTTCCAGTGGAACATCTTTCACAATCCCTGGAGAGATAGTTCTCTAATAGACCGAGGGATAAGTAATTCGACTCATTCACATGTAGATCATGAATGTTTGGAATCCATATTATGCAAGGAGACATTGCTTTTGCTAATTCGAATTGAAGGGTGATATCAAATCGGTCTATTTTCGGCGTCATATACATAGTTAGCGCATTCGTCATAGTTAGCAGCTCCGTATCAATATCAAGGTCATCATCATCACTATCATCACTATCATCACTATCATCACTATCATCAATATCGTCACTATCATCAATATCGATATCATCAATAAGATAACCTTTAGGCTTGTCATCCAGGAACTTGTTCGGAAATACCGTAATGAAAGGAACATAGGAGTTTGTCGCTAGGTATTTGACCAAACAGGATCGTCCAGTTCCTATAGAACCTATCACTAAAATACCTCTAGAAGGGGATAGGGCTAAGCGGAGCGAAAAGGGTTTTCCATGAGGAGATGGGGAATGAAAACTATTAGCCCCACACGAGGTTTGTGAATAAGTGATTGTCTGATAATGAGCAAGGAATATCCGTCTTTCTGCTAAACAGGATCTATTGAACTCATAATTCATTAGATCCTTTTGATGAATGTCAACTAAGTATCGTAAGGAAATTGATCCCGGTTGTTCAATCATTTGATAACCAGAGTCATTCTTTGATAAATGATCACTATGAGTCAGACTCAATAGAATTTGATCAATCCTTTTTTCTGTCGTTAAGGTGGAGAACTGAACCAAGAATTCTCTTTCTTCATCATCAATCGAATCACTGTTCGCGACCCAGAATTCTATTTTCTCATCAATCCAATCACCGTTCACGTTTTTTCTTTTTCTTATCAATGAATAGATCTCTTTACTTGTACGACTTAGATGTCTCGTATTTCTCGAAAAAATGATTAGATTGATGGGATTTGGTATGATACTTACAAGATCGATGAGATTGATCTTCCAATATTTCTTCTTAGAACGTATTGATTTGACCCCATAAGCGGGACCACCGCCCAATAGCATGTTGCCACCAGAAGCAGAACCCCGTATTTCTTCCAGAGAATCTCCTAATTGTTCCAGAACAACTAGAAAGAGATTCTTTAACCAGAAAGGGTTCAGTTCAGATGTAGGATACCTATCCAGAAGTTTTCGAAATTCCATCATGTATGATGGAATCATCAAAGATTTGATCTTTTCTAACTCTGTCTGTAACTCACTAGAGGCTCGGGAAACAAAGAGAAGATGTATACGAACGAGATATCCAGCAACAAGAAGAAGGAAAAAGATGGAATAGAGGAACTCCCGAGCATTTGTTGATCTCAGATGTGCCCATATCAATGGAACGGGTGACTCATTATTTCGATGAATCATTTCTTCGGACAGAAGAAGATTCTGTAAACATTGACTCGAAATCTCACTTATCGGAGTCCATTGTGGAAGAATCTTCTGAGGAATTGTCCGTGATATATCTGATCCATGCATCATATCATGAAAAATGGATACAAATTTTTGACTACTACTCAGTATCGGCAATGGGTCTGAAAGAGTATCTAAAAGGGTGAAATTGAGATATTTGCACCCTGTCGAAGTAAGGAACCATGGCATATATGTTTGGAACAGATTCCATTTTGAGAGATTTGAAAAAGCACTATCTCGTTGAAAGGTTCTATGCATCTGCCCTTTCTCAACGCATTTCTTTAGACAAAGACTCCGTTTTTTCCTCTTTCCGGATGGTAAAGACTTCTCATAACATGGAGTGTGAATCAAACCCATGTTTGAATTGAAACTGAGATACTGATGCAAGTTATTCCCTTCTGAATCAGATAGATTCATATCTGAAAGAGGCTGACAATAAGTTTTTTCCAAATTGACTATTTGTTCCTCTGTTAGAGGTGTTGCAGAAATGTCTGCGATCGAGTAAATAGCTCCACGAACGAATGGATCGGATCGAATTGGAAAATGGAAAGATTTGTACAATTTGTACAAGTTATACGTTTCATCACCACTTTGTGGGAAATCGTTAGGTATGAAGATGTCAAATACCTGTGACTCGATTGGTGAAAGAGTCTCTCTCTCCAAAAAAAGATATTCTTTTTTACCGACGCACAAAGAAAAGATTTTGTTGCGAATGGACAAGATATTGAGGAATTGTCCATATGTAAGATCAGAATTATTGATACGGGTCTTTTCCACATCAAAGGGGAATCTTTTGTTACAATAGAACCAGAAGTGATGTGGATCATTCAAGAATCGAAGTCGATTTGCTTTATAAAAAGAAGATATCAATGAACTTCTATGAAATGGTTTCACGGGATTCAGCCAATTGTCTCGATCGTGGGATATCATTGAGAAATAGGAATCCGTGTTATCAAAGGATTTCCTGCGATTCTTTCTAGTATGGAATGAGTCAATCACCCGCTTTGGTATCTTTTTGAACAAAAATGGTAATATTGTTCCTCCATTGATCAAGAATTTCGGTCTTTGGAAAGTATCATGATCATCCAATAAGAAGGGTTTCAATTTCTTCAAATGAACGATTTGAACACCTATGGATTCTAACAACTGATTGCAGAGTTGATCATTCGGACCTTTCAATTCATAGATGTGGATCTCGGACCTATGAATGGGGATATTCCCGATACTCACAAAGAAAAAGGGAAGTGACTTGGACAAAAAGAGAAGTGACTTGGACAAAAAGAAACGAAGTGACTTAGACAAATCTTCTTTGTCGATAGCCTCGGACCAATCAATCGAATATTGATTAATACGTAATCGATCGAACACTACTTGCACTACTTGAAAAGGATTCTTCTGTTCAGAAACGAAATGTTCCAAATGTTCCTGGAAATTCTTGCTCCCATTGAACCATTTGTATCTATATGCATCAGGATCCCGATTCATGGATCTCTCAGTTCCAGAAATAAGAGGATCAAACCATTTCTTCTGACTCTTTTTCAAATTCGATAAATGTTGGTTGATCGTATATTTCATTATAGTTATATGATTCAGAGTATCATTTCCTATTTGATCCCTTTGAATTCCATATTCGAAGTTGCGATCGGATCTATTCATTAAAAAGAATCGATTCGATACATTTCTTATGTACCCATAGGTGCTATATTGGATTTGAATCAGATTTCGGATCAATATATATTGATTGACTGCCTCCATTATGTTGTTGCTAGCAAATACCGCTGTTTTGAGTTTGGGATCTTCCAATTTTTCTCTGATCCTTCGAGAAAAAGATTCATTCTCCTCATAAAAAAGAGGAGGTAGAACCAATAAAGATTTCTTTTTCGATTCATCTCTGGAGTTGAATACCTCATTCAAGAATTTTTTTTGATCCAACCCGTAGGAATCAATAGAAAAGGCAAATCCCCTATGATACACCAGATCCGGCTCGGTTATTGATAGAGTGAATAGATCCGCTATTTCTGGGAATCTCTCTTCTGATTCAAAAAAATCGTGGCGTAACGCGTATCCCCCTTTGTTCCGGTCATGGAATAGATGAAAGAAATCAAAAAATGGATTTTTGTTCAAGAATGAAATCTTATTGGAACTGTCCATATCCGGTTCATCCTTCGGAACCAGATCCGGGATGTGATATGGTTCCGAAGGATGAATTGAGACGGTATCTTGTAAATACGTAATTATCTTGAATATATCAACCATTTCTTTATTTTCCGCTCGCCTGGAAGGGACAAAAGAAACATCTTGTTTTTTCTTCAACAATTTAGGATCTCTAGTGGACCTCTCGGTAGGATTCGAACCCAGATGAAGTTCTGACCATCTGTCAGAGAAAAAAGAACGAATTGATCTTGTAGGATTCCCAAGAAATTCTTCGATTTCTTCCGGAAGCAGATGATTATTCATCCGCTTCTCAGGTTCCGTGAATAGCCAGGACATGGAGGAAGATCCAAAAAGGCATTTCGGGAATCGATCTGATTCTATCTCTGTTCGTTCCGTTTGAAGAAAGGAAGGATCCCAAAGAATCGATCTCTCTTTTAGTTGCTGAATCTCTGTTTGATCGATCAATGTGTGATATTCTGAATTCTCATTTCTAACGGAATCGAAATGATCTCTGGATTGATCAGAAGAAGATCCTTTCCATTGGCTAGAATCCGTTACTTGAACAAAAATAGATCTTGTGGAATCAGATTGAATATTTGACAATACATTCCGTACCTTGCTAAAAAACCGATCCTTGTTTACCAACC